ATGTTAAGAATAATAAAATGCTATAAATATCTCTATTTTTACTTTTACGTTCGAATATATTATTCGAATAGAGTCTAAAAAATACTGGTGTTTTTTGATGAAAGAAAAAAGCCCCTTATCGGATTTGAACCGATGACTTACGCCTTACCATGGCGTTACTCTACCACTGAGTTAAAGGGGCTCCTTTGGCTCAATTCATGAATCATAATATGCATACAAGATATATCTATTCTATAGAGATATGTTGTATAATTTATATATATAGATTATATATTCCATTTCATTAATATTACATACTAAATAAAGATTCCATGTCATATATCTAAAATAATATATAGATTAGATCTAAAAAATCTATTATTATGTAATAAATATAGATGCATTAGACTCAGCAATAGACTCAGAATGGATATGGTTGATTCCAGAACGAAAAATTGGATTTATTTAGATATTATTCTAGGGTATAGGTTGAACATACGGGTTGAGAAATAAAACTGGAATGAATTGTTTCAAGACTGAAATTGACTTCTTCTATTCTAAAAAATATATATTCTAATAAATCAATAATTAATTTGATTGATATAATCTTCAAAATGAACAAATATGAAAGATATTTGATCGAATCATATGATAAAAAGGTGCAACTTATCCGCCGAATCAAACAAATTCTTTAAGAAAAAATTTTGAGAACTTCTTGTCTTGATCCGCGCCTTCCCAATTTCATATTGTTTGTTAATTTCCTTGCTTATTCTTAAATAAAAAAATTTCAATTTTATTGAAAGAAGGATCCTGACTTCATATTACTTCTATTTAGTTAGATTTATCTTGATTTTTTTCTTTTTTTGTGAATTAATGAAGAATAAATAGAGATTGAATAATGAATAAATATAGATATAGACACTCTATTTGAATTAAAAAAAACTCTATTCTCTATAGTATCGAATCAAGAATTTCCTATTTCTAGATGTCGATTAGAATGAATTTTTTAGGAAAAAAATCATGAATCAAAAAATTTTATGAAATTATATGAATGAAAGAGGGAAAGACCTTTCGAGTCTAATCAGACTCTTCCGTTATATTGACAATATAAAAAAACTTATCATATGATAATCATCGTATCGTATAATATGATGGCGGTTGGGCAAGTATGCCCCCATCGTCTAGTGGTTCAGGACATCTCTCTTTCAAGGAGGCGGCGGGGATTCGACTTCCCCTGGGGGTAGGGTACTACGAAAAGAAGTTAATCTAGGCTTCTAACTAAGCCTAGAATGGCTTCTTCCTGGGTCGATGCCCGAGTGGTTAATGGGGACGGACTGTAAATTCGTTGGCAATATGTCTACGCTGGTTCAAATCCAGCTCGGCCCAAGAATTCCCTGATCCGCCATGAAATGATATAGACTTTTTCTTTGTTCTTCAAAAATGACGGATATTAACGAATAAAAAAATTTCGGATATATCCTTACCGCTTGAATTGCTCTGTTCCATTTTTTTGTTAGCAAAAATTCCTATTTTGCTAAGAACTCTAATCTCAATTTACGATTTTTAAAATAGTCTTATATTTTATATATAATAATAACCTATAATAAAAACCGAATAAAGAAAAAACTTTTTTTTAAACGATAAAGATGGGTTTTCATTCCATTTGGACAGTACTGAACTAATAATATGTTATGTGTCGCTCTCGATAAAGTATCGATATATCAGTATATCCCTCGTGCCTCGGTGATCCTTATAAAACCGAGATTCGAATCAAAATTGAAATCGTTTAGTTTCAATGCAAGTATAAATATATATATGTATACTCGATAGCTTGATTTCATGGGGATTGTAGTTCAATTGGTTAGAGCACCGCCCTGTCAAGGCGGAAGCTGCGGGTTCGAGCCCCGTCAGTCCCGACGGAATAAAATCAATCAAATAAAAGCCAATAACATGAAAAAAAGGATCCAAACTCTTTTTAGAGAGAATGAATTTTTTTTTAAGAGAAGTGCTGTCGAAGACAGACTATACATAGTGAACGTTGCTAGAATATTCAATCTTTTTTATATCTTAGTAGTAGTATAATACTACTAGGACTTTTTTAGGATACTTGTTTGATTTGTTTTCCACGCAAATTAGATCATTAAAAAAAGTAGTTAACTCCTTCTTCTTTTTTATTTAGCTTCTATTGTTTGTTTGAGTTGGTTTGTTTGTAACCAACGGAAATGAAACGTAAAGAGTATTCAAATACTACTTCATCCGATTCATCAGATGAATCTACAAGGAATGGGGTCTAATTTATAGAAAAACAAGAAAGAAGGAGAAATCAAATAATAAATAAGAAAAAAATAAAAAAGAATCCAAAAGAGAAAGGAAGTCGATTGAATTGAATCATGTGAATTGGATCATGAATCCGATTTTGAATTTGGTATGGCTAAAAAAAAGATCTTCCTGTGGTATACTATTCCATTTTAAACGATGAATTGATTTGATAGCTCAGATATTTTATTCATGATATTGATCTGATTCAATATCATCGAGGTTGAATTCAGCCCATTGAATTTTCGGGGTGAAAATTTGCTCATCTCTATGGGATTAAATCCCGAATTATTGCCTAATAAAAATGAAAAATAAAAAACACTGAGATTATGGAAGTCAATATTCTCGCATTTATTGCTACTGCACTCTTCATTCTAGTTCCTACTGCCTTTTTACTTATAATATATGTAAAAACCGTGAGTCAAAGTGATTAAGTTGAATGAAACTTGATTGTTTTTTTGAGGCACCTATTGAAGAAATCGAAGAAATCAAAAGGATTAATTGGAATTTTGCGTCGTAAGTGGAATGCGAATTAGCGGGATACTATTATATGAGATCCGATAGTATGGTAGAAAGCATCTTTCTACCATACTAGCTAGCATACTCCCAATTATGCTTATTGTAATGGAAGAAGTTGGATATTCTATACTTTATATCTTTATATTTTATGTATACATAAAATATATATACATCAAAAAAAAAGAAGGGCTTTTTAAAATAAATAAAATAAAAAAGTGTGTCTATAAAACAATCCATACAGCTTGATTCTTCACGTCAATCAATTAGTAGTGCCTTTAGAGTCCACTTCGCCCCCATACTACGAGGGACAGAGAAAAAGTAAAGACGACCATTAAAGCAGCCCAAGCAAGACTTACTATATCCATGTAAATTATGTCTCCTGTCTCTATGAAGGATATTCCACTAGTGTTCACTAATAATAGTGGGATCAATGGCGCATAGTCAAAAAAAAGGGGATTATGACCTAACGCCGTTGATGAAAGGCTCCAATAAATCCGCTTCCAACAAGTGATATTCTTTTTCTAGTGGAATCATAAGGGGGTAAGCATAAAAAAATACGCAGTCACACGTTTGGAAATATCAGGGGGAATCCGCTGAATCTTAAGATAAGATGTAGAAAAGCTATTCTTTCTTTTCTTGTCTTTTATTTTATCTATTTTAGTTAGGTTAGGTATTAGGTAAAAAATTCGGGAAAAGCCCTAAAAATGAATTTAGATTCAGGAGTAGATAACGATCTCCTCCATCCCTCTGTTTCCCGTTTCATCTAATCATTACTGTCTAATATTTATCTCCGGGATCAACCCGAGGATTACTTATTCATTCTTGATTTTGGTTTATTGAAAAGAAATTCAATTCATTCTTTCTTTTTGCATTTTTTCTAGGTGTAGTGCTATCAAAAAAAGTCAATTTTCCATCAGGCTATCGAATTGAATTCAAGAACCAGTAATGAAACACCCCATTACGTAGTGGAATGGAATCAGGAAATCCTTATATGAAATTTTTTTCATTCCACTACTCGAATCTTTCGGGGAATCTTACCCAGAATCCTAAAGGCAAACATTTCGAGCACTTTCCGTTTAGAAAACGGAACTTCCAGATGTTTAGAATCAAGCAAGTATCCAAAAGCCTTTTCCTACGTTTGCTTCTGCTGGAGAAAAACTAATCGAGTTATATCAGCCAAATCAAATACAAGATTTTCTCCTTTTTGTTGATCAGGCGACACCCGGATTTGAACTGGGGAAAAAGGATTTGCAGTCCCCCGCCTTACCGCTCGGCCATGTCGCCAAACCAAAATAATACCTTACGAAATAGATGAGAATATTGAAATAGATGAGAACAGTCTCTCTTTCTTTGGATGGTATGTGGGATTACTTAATTTCTTTCTTTTTTATTTCACTTGGATTTTTCATTTTGAATCCCATTTTCTTTAATCCCTTGCCCCGAAATAAACCCATCGTTTTTTGTATTGGGTCCATTCCTTTGGTTATATGTTTATATGGATAGTATCTCAAAACATAAATATCAAAAAACTTTTCCTTTTGATATTGAAAAAAAAAAACTTAATGTGATTTTTCCGTCACCAAAGTCATAATTCGGGGCAAATTGGAACCATTAACTATGAAATGTAACTTCAAATTGATGAATGATTCTTGTATTTGAATTGAAAATTTGAGATTCCTAATCCCTATTTTAGAATCCCTATTCTATTATATAATAATATATCTAATACTAATAATATATAAATTGATATATTGATAGTTAACTAAACTAACCCGTATTTATTATTTTCAATAAACCAATTTCCATTCTGTTTGCAACTAAAAGTCGATGGAAACCCCAGAGCAGAAATGCTTATACAAATAGCTAAGCGCCCATCTTCCCCCTATATGATATGATCCTGATAGCAAATTCTCAGTAAATTGTCGTGCTTCCATTTTTCCTTGAATAGCAAATTGACTAGAAAATAACAATTTAGCTATAGTGCGGTATGTGCGGTCTCGAATCCACCCGCAATAAAAATGAAGGAGGAAACATATCTAACATATCTATAGAAACGTATAAATAGATAGCTATCTACGCACATTTAATAAATACAAGCCCTATTCATTACTATGTCACGCACTTTGTTTGATCCTATTTCTTGGACTCAAAAATCGAGATTTCCTGCTAGATGAAATATCTCTTTG